TAATCATATTAAGATAAGAACTCCATTTTCTTTTTTTCTGATGATATTTTTGAAAAATTAAGTTCATTTTTTGATTCTGAAGATTTGTTTATTAATAGTATCTCTAGATACTTTCAAGGTTAGAAGAAAGAAGGAATCAATAGATTTTTTTCCTGGATGACACAACCACAACCATAATATATATGCATAAACTAGAATATCTATATATATATTCTAGTTTTTTTCTGGCTTCTGGCGATCTAATATTATACAAATCCTTTTTTCTACCTTTTTTCTACCTTAATAGAACCTTAACCTTACTTTAGCTATTTTAGTATTCCGTTGATGTTATTTTCTATGACTTCGTTGAAGATGTTCTAGTTGATCAATCGATTTCCCCTTCCTTGTTGTTTTTTGGACACCATTTTAGATTATACGTAATAAATAGGAAAAAGGGGTTCCAATACACCCGAAAAAAGTCTAAATCAAGAATAGGAATCTTTGACTAATAGACATTATTATTTCGACCCAAGAAAAAAGGCGGGAAATCCTTCCTTTCAATCCCTTTCTTGGGTCGAAGACTAGGAAGACGCATAAGAATTCCTAGACTCCTTTGTTCCACTCAGGTATCCTTTGCCTTTTCCACTTACTTATCTTATACTTAGTATCTAATCAAATTTCATTCTATTAGAATAGAAAACTATTGATATATTCTAGAACATTTTCATTTAGCAATAAGAAAAAAAGTCTTTTCATCATTTTTTTGATCATATATAATTATAATTGTCAAGAAAAACTTTCTTCTTTTTACGAACTTGTTTAATAAATCCGTAGATCTAGAAATTCATTTCGGACAATTGAACCTTCTCAAACTGTTTCTTTTTAAGAACCAAAAAGATTTGTGCCAAAATAACCGATGCGAAGAAGAACAAAAGACTTTGGACCCGTGCTGGGTCTTGAAGTACTATTTCCGCATCCCCCTGACCAAATCCACCCACGTTAGGATTACTCGTAAATGGCTGATCCAATTTGATAGATTCACCCTCTGAAACAAGAAGTTCTGGTCCTGGAGGTATAATATCAATTACTTGGCGTCCATCCGATGCATCGGTTATGGTTATTTCGTACCCCCCCTTTTCTTTTCGTATAATTTTGCTTACTATACCCGCTGCTGTAGCATTATAAACTGTATTGTTACTCTTGCTCCCATCAGGATAAATCTGACCCCTTCCCCTGTTCCCGCCTACATATATGGGATATTTTAGGAAGTGAACGTCCTTCTTAGTAGTGGGGTCGGGGGAAAGAATAGGAAAGGTGATTTCACTATATTTCTGACCAGGAACAGGCCCTATCACAAGAATATTTTTTTTAGTAGGTCGATAGTTCTGAAAAGACAGATTTCCCATCTTTTCCTTCATCTCAGGCGAAATACGATCGGGGGGGGCTAATTCAAATCCCTCAGGTAAAATAAGAACAGCCCCAACATTCAAGGCGCCTTTTTTGCCATTAGCAAGAACTTGTTTCAGTTGCTTATCATAAGGAATTCGAATAACTGCTTCAAATACAGTATCGGGAAGTACTGCCTGGGGAACCTCAATATCCACGGGCTTGTTAGCTAAATGGCAATTGGCGCATACAATACGTCCAGTTGCTTCTCGTGGATTTTCATAACCCTGCTGTGCAAAAATGGGATATGCATTTGAAATGGATGCCCAAGTCATTATAGATATAATGAGCGATACGGAAAAAGATCGAGTAATCTCTTCCTTTATCCAAGAAAAGGTATTTCTAGTTTGCATGGTCCAATAGTTGATTCAAAAAATTTCTACAATAAAATTAGGTAGGTCGCTAATATAGTTCCCTATCCCTGATTCTGCTATTTACTGAAAAATTGTTACTGGAATATCAGAAGGATCAAAAAAACCCTCTGGATAGGTAGAAAAATAAAAAATAAGTACGATTTTGAGCGTTTTGCTTATGTGCAAAGTAACAAACGTTCGAATTGGGGCAGTGGATCATTTTTCAGTCATTCATTGAATGATAAATCACTACAAGTGAGGGAGATAGACGATTTAAATAGCGGAAGATCCAATATTTAAAAATTGTATCTAATATGACTGGAAAAGTGGAAACAAGACCAGATATAATTTGATCATTATGAGTAAATCCAAAATCTTTGTAGATAGAACCAATCATTAGTTCCCAACCGTGGGGTGAATGAAATCCTATACATAAATCAGTTAATAAAAGAATAGAAAAGGCTTTTATTGTGTCGCTTAAGTTATATAGGAATTCTTGAACCCAAGAATTAAGAAAACGAAGTTCTTGATTACCTAGAATAGAATAACCGCTTAAAATAAGGAAATAGATTATATTTGTCGAGAACTGGAAAATCATATGGATACCATCCTCATTGTACATCTTGATCAATTTGATCATTTCTTTGTGGATTCCGATACGAAGCTTTTGTAAATGTGTTTCCGGGTATTCCTTTATCATTTCTTCCAAGAGGAAGAGTTCGTCTAATTCTATGAATTTTTCGAGAATAGTTTTTTCTTTAATATCATTCAAAAAAGTTTCGGATTCTCTAGTATTCCACCAATTAGTAATCCAAGATTCTAGACTTTTTTGAAAGGAGAGAGAGACGCACCAGGGCAAAAATACTATAGATGCAAGATATAGAAGGGGAGTGAACGCTTTCTTTTTTGCCATTTTTTTCGTCTGTGAATTTTTAATCAACCCACCTCGGTCGTCGATTCCATACGATCTAATATTTCTATCAAGCATAAGTTTTATTCCAAGGTATCAAGGCATCCCCTCTTCCCTGATTTATTATTTTTGATTCAGTGTTTAGCCTATGAATTTAGAAAGCATACAGAAATTTAATTAAAGTACACTTCAAATTCGAATGACGAAACAAAATATTCTTTCTAGATAGCTCAATTGCTCAAATTCGAAGCAATTATCTCTTAATTATCTCTTTTCGATGAATACCCCAACGAGCTGCATATTATTCGGATTTCGAGATAAAAGAGATCCCGTTCTATCAAAATAGTCAATATTTCACACACACAAAAAAAAAAAAGAAATGCTTTATTTTTTTTATTTGATTTTTCCGAAATGTTTTGATCTATAAGATCCATTTTCGATTTGATACTTGTTTTAGTCAATTAAGTTCAATGGATTGATTTACATATGCATAAAATTTTTGCTGACAAAAGAGTTTCGTTGGTTAAGCTATATTCTAGAAAAATGGGGGATTCTTTTGTTATTTTTCCCGAAAGCATTATTCATTTCAAAAGACTTCAATGGGTACACGCAAGAAATAGGCCAATTCACCCGCTTTTTGCTCAATTTCTCGTGGAGTCAAATTCTCATCAGTACGAGTCAAGGGAATAGCCCCCTGACCTCTGATTTCCATATAAAGGACACGACGAGCATAAATACCCTCTTTCACTTCTATTCTTAGGGATTGAATATCTTTCATAAAGAATCGGAGGAAGATACGACGATTTTTTCCAGGAAATCCCCAGCGAAAAATACACACTATTCCTTCCTTTTTATCGAATAGATCGTAACCACTACCCACATTCCACGAAATTGTGCACCACAAATAGGAGCCAATAAAGAGACCTGCAATCCCATAGAAAGACATCACGATCCCTTGTGGAAAAAAAATTATTTGCTGAGAGGGGAATAAAGATATCAAATTCTGGCCAAGATAACTAGAAGTTCCAACCAATAAGAACCCTAATGAACCTAAAAAAAGGACAAAGGCCCAGCATAAATTACTTGTTTTTCGAGACCCTGCTATAAATTCTATCCATATACGTTCTGACCGACAACTCATACTAGATACAGTTGTATTTTATTGGAATTTGGAGAATAACCAAAATTACTTTGACTTTACTTTTTTAATTCCCAAAGTAACTCTCATCAACCAGTACTATTCGGAAGTGAACCCTTGGGAATAATTCATTGAATTGCTTAGATCGAAATTGATTAGATCTAAAAGCATACTATCTTCTTCATATGATCCCTATAGATATCTACATATATATGGATTCAGTGATAGATACATTGACTTTAGATTTCTTTCAGGAACCCCCCTGTTACCAATCTATTTTCAAATAGCTGTAATTCATTTACACATATATCATCACGTTTACGCATGCATAAAAACCCTTTCATTTATGTATCCTTTATGCTCGGAGGAAACCTCATGTTATACCATATTTTACTAAATAGATATTCGTGTTATGATCCAAGTCTAAGCCTTGAAAAAAAAAATCTAATAAATAGATAGGACCCATTCGATCTAGAAAGGGATCTAAACAATCTTATTTCTTTGAACATGAAGAGATAAAGAAGCCATTGCAATTGCCGGAACAACTAGGCCTACCAAAGGCACAAAAATAGAGGGTACGTTGTTGAAAGTTGTCATAGAATGAATACCTCGATTTAATATTTGTACCTGTTATAAAGATATCTTATAATCATTATAATTCGGATTTCCTTTTATTTGCCTTCTTGCTTTATTTTGCGGAAGAAAAAATTCACTCGTTTATCTTGTTTATAAAGGTTTCCTGGTTAGTAATCAGGAATAGCGATGAAAAAGAAAAAAGTCTACTTTCTACTTGCTACTTGATTGAATTATTGAATTTTGATTCAAAGGAAAGAAAGGAAAGAAAGCATGGAACTGAAATAACTCACTCAGAACGCCCTTTAAAAGATTACGTGGTATGATTGGATCGAATAAGCCCTTATGGAATAAATATTCAGCCGCTTGTGAACCTTCAGGGACTGTCTTATTCAATGTTTGCTCAATTACTCTTTTACCCGCAAATGCAATGTAAGCATTTGGTTCGGCAATAATGATATCTCCCAACATCCCAAAACTTGCTGTCACTCCGCCAGTAGTAGGAGATGTAAGGATTGATACATAAAATAACTTTTTATTTGATTGATAATCAAATAAAGCGGAAGATATTTTAGCCATTTGCATCAAGCTCAAACTTCCT